CAGAAGGATAAGGGAATTTCGAACCGCTAACGAAAAAGGGGGATAGGGTAAATATTTTAGGGGTCAAATAGGCTTTTTGGGGATAGAGGGACTTGAACCCTCACGATTTTTAAAGTCGACGGATTTTCCTATTACTATAAATTTCATTGTTGCCGGTATTCACATGTAGCATGTAGAATGGGACTCTATCTTTATTCTCGTCCGATTAATCAGTTATTTAAAAGATCTATCGGACTATGGAGTGAATGAGTTGATGAATATTCGATTTTTTCTTCAACGTGAAATAAATTCACACCGATTTTTCCATTTTTTCATTTTCATATTAAAAAAAACGGATTCGGGCCAACATTAATCATTTGATATAGTATTCAATAGATGCGTTTATCCTTTCTAAAGTTTCCATGGAAAGATTCCTCTACCGGCGCAGTCAACTCCATTTGTTAGAACAGCTTCCATTGAGTCTCTGCACCTATCCTTTGTTTTGAGAAAACAGGATTTGGCTCAGGATTGCCCATTTTTATTAATTCCAGGGTTTCTCTGAATTTGAAAGTTATCACTTAGTAAGTTTCCATACCAAGGCTCAATCCAATTAAGTCCGTAGCGTCTACCGATTTCGCCATATCCCCCTTCTTTTTGTCTTTTGTTTTGAGATTCAGATTTTTTTATTATAATATTATTATTAATTAATTATTATTCCTTTTTTCTTTCATTTATACTGGAACCTTTGAATTTATTAGATAGCGATTACTATCTCGAAAAAGTATTTTTTTCTTTCCTATAGGAAACCCATATTTGATTCAATCAAATTGGATTTTATCATTTCTGTATTGGCAATTCAATATAAATTGATATATATCCTTTATATATCTTTCTATTCATGCCATTTTTCCCCTGCAATTGGATACTTAAAAGGTCGATTCTTTTTTTTTCTTAACTTCCCCTTTGACGAATGAAAGCCTGAGGAATGTTTGATTAGTTATAATTAATCGACCAAATTAGGAAGAAATCTATAGAAATATTGTAGGATATAAAATATAGAAGTGTAACAAAAAGAATTTCAAATATCATGTGAATTCAAAATAAAAAAAGTTTGACTATCTAAAAATATTTAAGATTGACTGTCGAATATTATTCTATTCTAATTTAGAATTGTGATAAAGAAATCCAAATTTTATATCGCTATAGAAATCGTTCTGTTCTATAATATCCAATTTTTATTGGTAATTATGGATTCTGTTCTTTTCTATATTTCTAGAGACACTATACTTATAGTAATAGTGTCTTGAATTCCTATGCTATGCATAGCAAATTTCTATTACTATAATGCGGGCCCGCTTAGCTCAGAGGTTAGAGCATCGCATTTGTAATGCGATGGTCATCGGTTCGATTCCGATAGCCGGCTTTTTTATATTTTTCATTTTTTTATTCCATTTTTGAACAATTGAGAATCTTTCTTTGAAATCAAAGAATATTGAAAAGTTTATTCCCCTCTTTCCAAAATCCATGAATTTATTAAGTTATAGGTTAAGTTATAGGGGGAACTCCTTACTATTCCAGAAAAAGGATCTTATATCTTATATATTATTATATATAATAATAAATAATAGAAAGTTTGACTATTTATCCAATTTATCTCATTCTTCTGTATAGTAATAGTACACTACTTCGGGAAACTTCGCTTCATTTAGTTCAGTTTGAGTTTAGATTTATTCTGTAAAATAGAAAAAAAGAATGAAATGAATTCTTAATAAGAATTAAGGAGTCTTTATTTTATGTCGCGTTACCGAGGACCTCGTTTCAAAAAAATACGCCGCCTGGGGGCTTTACCAGGACTTACTAATAAAAGGCCTAAAGCCGGGAGTGATCTTAGAAACCAATCGCGTTCGGGGAAAAAATCTCAATATCGTATTCGCCTAGAAGAAAAACAAAAATTGCGTTTTCATTATGGTCTTACAGAACGACAATTACTTAAATACGTTCATATCGCCGGAAAAGCCAAGGGGTCAACAGGTCAAGTTTTATTACAATTACTTGAAATGCGTTTGGATAACATCCTTTTTCGGTTGGGTATGGCTTCGACTATTCCCGCAGCCCGCCAATTAGTTAACCATAGACATATTTTAGTGAATGGGCGTATAGTAGATATACCAAGTTATCGCTGCAAACCCCGAGATATTATTATGGCGAAGGATGAACAAAAATCCAGAACTCTGATTCAAAATTCTCTCAACTCTTCCCCTCAGGCGGAAGTGCCAAACCATTTGACTCTTCACCCAGTCCAATATAAAGGACTGGTCAATCAAATAATAGATAGTAAATGGGTCGGTTTAAAAATAAATGAATTGCTAGTCGTAGAGTATTATTCTCGTCAAACTTAATTAAACCGAAACTCAAATAAAATAGCAGAGGTTCGGGCAATTTTATTCCCTTTTATCAAATTAAATTAACCTAAGGTTAAGTAAGCAAAATACGGGTTTGATTCCGATTTTATCTCATTTAT